GAATGGCTAATAATACTGTTATACATAAAAAAGTCGCGATCATGCCCCTTTTTGACGAATCAGATAGTTTTACGATTTCATCGACTAATAAGGTTATTAAATGAATTGTAATTACAATTGAAACAATCGAAAAGGAAATATGAGTTAATATATGCTCTAAAGTTAAAAATATCATAAAAATAAAGTATAAGGGGGGTCCCTTAATTACGAAGTGACAATCAGTAATTGAATTTATTATAGAATCTATTTTCTTTTTTTTAGAAGAGGGCATGCCGCTACTCGGACTCGAACCGAGATGCTCTAGCACTGCTTCCTAAGAGCAGCGTGTCTACCAATTTCACCATAGCGGCTCGCTCAAACTTATAATAGCGTATTCCTATTCAATAGTCGAGACTGGAAAAGTGAATTCAATCGAATATCAAATATTGAAATTTTTTTTAAGAAAAAATAAAATTGATGAATAAAACTAACTAGTAATTTGAAGAGTCGTTTTTTTAGTTTCGAGTATCACTTTATTTGCCTTCGGCCTTTAGTGAGGTTTCTCCTGTTCGGAAATTGACCCATTATAATTAACTAGTTCTACCCCCGTATAGGGGGATAGAACTTAAAAAAAGTATTTTATTCTTTTTCTTTTGTACGAATTCAATACTAAACAATTAGCATTCTGCAAATTATAAGACTCGAATGCAAAAAGAATTTCATATTGATTAGGTCAAAACAATAGACAATGGAACTAAGTCATTTTATAGTCTCCATAAAATTCGACAACTTTTTGAGTCGCGTAGATTCTTAGCACAATTTCTTATTACTTATTTTTTTGTTGCACAAAAAAACTTTTTGACTGTCCAGTGGAAAGAGATTTGCCCAACGAAAAGGCTTTTAAAGCCGCCCAATATCCTTTTTTTTTCCAAATATTTTTACGAATACGTTTTTTTGATATAGAAGTACGTTTTTTTGGAACTGCCATTTGAAAATAAAGAGATTACTCACTATTCTATTGGATGTGAAAGACATCTATTGTTCAAAAGAAGTCATTTTTTACTATAGTCATTATCGATTTTTTTCTTTATAGCCAAAAACCATAATTTTTTTTTTGAAATAGAATAAAGAATTTCTCAAATAAAAATCAAAAATATATATGATATGTCATCATGTGATTTTTAATTGACCAAGATCTATAAAAAAATAAACTGAATTGCAATTTACAAATTCGAATGAAATTAGTAATTATATATAACATAGCTTTATAAATGATATTTTAGTAATTTTTTCTTTTAGTTTCGAAAATTGAAAAAAAAAGCATTCATGGGTTACTTCCTGTAAACATGTTTTATTGAAATAGAAACCAATTCATTTAATCAATGTCACAATGACCTAATTAATTATTTTGAATAATTGAATAAATTAAATTATTAATAATTAAAGGGAGTTATTATTTAATTAAGATAACTTAGTTCATCCTATGATTTATATCCAAATTAAATCTTTTTTTTTAGTGTTTTATTTCTGCTTGTGCTGTCTCGATAGAAATTATTGTAAGAGTAATAATAATTGAAATTTCGATTTTCGACATCTTCCTAAAAAGTTTAGTAAATAACGAATCTTTTGAACTAGTCACTTAGTGATGTTATTTCATTATTTGAACAATTGTGATTTCTTAATTTGAATCTTTGATGTATTTTAGAAAGACACATAATAAGTAAGAAGAAAAAATTAGATTTTAGTTTAAATTAATATATATCTTTATTTTTTTATTAACCCTTTCCAATTTGAAAAAGATAAAAGACCTGGTAATTGGAAAACAATTCAGAATAAAAACTTTTTTTTTATTTTTTATGGAACAGACATATGAATATGCGTGGATAATACCTTTTGTCCCACTTCCAGTTCCTGTATTAATAGGAATGGGACTTCTTCTTTTTCCAAACGCAACAAAAAAGCTTCGTCGTATGTGGGCTTTTAAGAGTGTTTTATTGTTAAGTATAGTCATGGTTTTGTCGATAAATCTGTCTATTCAGCAAATAAATAGTAGTTCCATATATCAATATGTATGGTCTTGGATCATCACTAATGATTTTTCTTTAGAACTAGGTTATTTGATCGATCCACTTACTTCTATTATGTTAATATTAATCACTACAGTGGGAATTTTGGTTCTTATTTATAGTGATAATTATATGTCTCATGACCAAGGATATTTGAGGTTTTTTGCTTATATGAGTTTTTTTAGTACTTCCATGTTAGGATTAGTTACTAGTTCTAATTTGATACAAATTTATATTTTTTGGGAATTAGTTGGAATGTGTTCGTATCTATTAATAGGTTTTTGGTTTACACGACCGGTTGCGGCAAATGCTTGTCAAAAGGCGTTTGTAACTAATCGAATAGGAGATTTTGGTTTATTATTAGGAATTTTAGGTTTTTATTGGATAACAGGCAGTTTTGAATTTCGGGATATGTTCGAAATAGTCAATAACCTCATTTATAATAATGAGGTCAA